CTTCTTTTCGACTATAAAAGATGGAAACGTCCATTGCGATATTTAAAAAATAATAAATTTGAAAATAGTATAATAAATGAGATGTCACAATATTTTTTTTTTTCCTGTCAAGATAATGAAAAAAAAAGAATATCTTTTACCTACCCACCCAGTTTTAAAACTTTTTTTGAAATGCTAGAAAGAAAGATGTATTTTTTCAGATCGGTAGAATCGGTGGATTCAATCTCTGATGAACTAGAAAATCCGTGGGTTTCGAAAATTGAACAAAACAAAAACAAACTAAGAACTGAATTTCTAAAGAGACTTGAGACGCTAGAAAAGGGATCTCGTTGCCTAGATGTATTAACTCGATTACGTATTTATAAAACTAAAAAAGAATATTTGCTAAAAAAAAATGATCCTATCTTAAACGGTCCCTACCGCGGATCAACAAAAATAATATTTTCACCACCACTCCTTAGTGAAAATTACATAAAAAAAAGGACAGAAACTCCTTTGATAAATAAAATACATGGTCTTATTCTTGCTAGTAATTTGATAGAATTTGAAGAGATAATGAATATCTATGATAAAAAACAAAAAAAATTCTTAGTGGGAATAAAGGAAATTAGTAAAAAAATACCTCGACGGTCATACAAATTAATTGACGAGTTAGAATCCCAAGAACGCGAATATGAAACAGCCATATTAGACGACCCTGGAATGCGGTCAAGAACCGGAAGATTTATACTGGTTTTTACTATAACTGATTCGACTTATACTAATTCCGAACCAGAGCAATTTTATTTGATGCATTATTCACAAGAACCAGACTTTTGTCGAAATATAATCATAGGTTCTATACGAGCTCAAAGGCGTAAAATACCCATTTTAAAACTGCCTCAAGGAAATGTATCCTCCCCACTTTTTTTGTACAAACTTGAGAAATCAATCCTTTCTTATTTTGATATCTCTGGACTGATTAAACAAATTTTCCGAAATTGGATGAAAAAACCTAAAGAATTTGAACTTTCAGAAAAAAATGAAAAGTATAAAAGAGAAGCAACAATAGAGATCGAAATAGAAGCAGAACCTGAGAATGGTATTCTAACTCCTCAAGTAAAAAGGAGTTGTATATTAATAATGAAATCAATTCTTCGTAAATATATTATATTACCCTTATTGATAATAGCTAAAAATATTGGCCGTATCTTATTATTTCAATTTCCCGAATGGTCCGAAGATTTTAAAAATTGGAATAAGGAAAGACATCTTAAATGTACTTATAGTGGTGTTGAACTATCCGAAAAAGACTTGCCTAAAAACTGGTTAAGTGAAGGTATTCAAATAAAAATACTATTTCCTTTCTATCTGAAACCTTGGCATACATCGAAATCTGAATTTCCTCAAATGGGTCGATTGAAAAAGAAAAAAAAAAAATATTGTTTTTTAACTGTGTGGGGGAGTCCAACCAAAAAGCCTTTTGGTTCACCCCAAAACCAACCTTCCTTTTTTGGACCCATTTTTAAAGAACTCAGAAAAAAAATGATAAAAGTGAAAACAAATTGTTTTTTAATTTTAAAAATGTTAAAAGTAAAAGAAATAAAAAACTGGATTAACACAAGTGGTCTATTTCTAAACCGACTAATAAAGGCCCCCTCAAAAAAAAATAGAATTTTTTTATTTGGGTTGAGCGAATTAGATGAATGGGGTGAAACTAAAAACGAAAAAGATTTAATAAGAAAGAAAAAATTAATTCATGAATCGCCCATTCCAACTCAATCTAAAAATTGGACAAAACATTCGCTAACAGAAATAAAAATGCAAGATTTGACTATTAGAACAAGCACAATCAGAAATCAACTAGAAAAACTACTAAAAGCCAAGAAAAAGGATTTTCGAACTTCTGAGATAAATAATAGGTTTAACAGAAAAAGGCATGCCGTAAAAAAACTGGAATTAAAAAAAATAAAAATTATTTGTCAAATAGTAAAAAAACAAATTACTGGATTAATCTTTACCTCGCAGTACTTTATCCAATTTTTTATTGAAAGAATATACATTGATATCCTCCTCGTTATTAATATAATAAGGATCAAAGGACAACTTTTTTTTCATTTTGAATCAACAAAAAAAATGGAAAAGTACACTTACAATAATGAAACAAATAAAAAAGAAAAAAAAATGGACTTTAGAAACTTTAGACAGTCCTGTTTTTATATTAGTAAGAAAAATTCAATTTTTATTTTTGACTTATCCTCTTTATCACAAGCCTATGTTGGGTATAAATTATCACAAAGCCACGTTTTTAACTTATACAACTTAAGATTAAGATCCGCACTTCAATATCATAAAACATCGCTTTTTATCAAGGATGAAATAAAGGATGATTTTGGAGTACAAGGAATATTTGATTCGGAATTAACAGATAAGAAACTTCTTACTTATGGAATAAATCAATGGAAAAGCTGGTTACAGAATCATTATCAATATAATATATCTCATATTAGATGGTCTAGATTGGTACCAAAAAAATGGAAAAATAAAAAAAATTGCCGCCCTATAAGACAAAACGCAAATAAGGATTTATTAAACTGGGATTTCTATGAAAACGATGGGTTAATTCGTTACGAAAAGGAAATTTATGATTATAGATTAAACTCATTATCAAATCACAAAGGGAATTTAAAAAAAAATTCTCGATATGATCTCTTATCATATAAATCTATTAATTATGAAAATAAGAAGACCGCATATATTTTTGTTTTACCATCAGAAGTAAAGAATAACCAAAAAATATCTTATAATTACAACACAAATAAAAGAAAACTTTTTACGCGAGGAGATACCAATTCTGTAGGCGAAAAACCTATTACAGATATGGCTAAATCATTTTTTTATTACAGAATTATCCATTTATGTTTTAGAAAAAGGTTAGATATTGAAGCCTGGATCCAGACCAATACCACGAATACTAAGATAAGTAATTATCAACTAATTGAAGAAATCAATAAGAAGGATCTTTTTGATTTTCCTAATTACCAAACTGAGCAAACCAAAAGTATTCAAAGCTTTTTCGATTGGCTGGGACTGAACGAAGAATTTCCTATTTTGAATGAAGAACTTTGGTTCTTACCAGAATTGATACTGCTTTATAATGGATATAAACTAAAACTATGGATGATACCAATCAAATCACTTCTTTTAAATTTTAATGAAAAGAAAAGTTTGAATGAAAAAAAGAATATCGCTCTAAAGCACAAATGGAATCTTGGATCCCTTCTACTAAACCAAGAAAAAGATGCTTCCGACTATAGTGTGCAATCAGACATAAAAAAACGTATAAACGAAAGCAATCCAGAAGAAGACCTCGATTTTTTCCTAACAAGTCATTTGCTTGTTCAATTGAGATGGTCTTTTTTTTTCAATCTAACCATAATACAAAATATCAAAGTATATTGTCTCTTGCTTAGCTTGCGAAATCCAAGAGAAAGCGCTCTATCCGCTATTCAAAGAGGAACAATAAATCTAGATATAATGCCAAGTCATACGTATGTTACAGAATGGATGCAAAGGGGAGTATTTTTTATTGAACCTGTTCGTATGTCTATAAAAAATTCTGGACAATTTCTTATGTATCAAACCATACGGATTTCGTTAGTTCAGAAGAATTATTATCAAACTAATTCAAGCTATCGAGAAAAAGCAAAAGAGCAAAAAATTATTAGAAATAGAGACATAAACAATTCTAGTTTGCTTGTTCTTGAAACTATTTTATCGCCGAGACGTCGAAAAGAGTTAAGAATTCTAATTTCTTTCAATTCAAAAAAAACAAAAGGTATCGATCTAAATCTGGTATTCTGCAACAGACACAATGTAAAAATTTATGATCCATTTTTAGTTGAAAGCAACCGTCTTCATAGATTAAAGTTTTTTCTTTGGCCAACTTGTCAATTAGAGGATTTAGTTTGTATGAATCGTTATTGGTTTAATACCAATACTGGGAGTTCTTTCAGTATGTTAAGAATACATATGTATCCTCAATTCTAAATGTATGAAACGCATGATAGGATAGTTTTCTATTTCTATTCTGTAACATAGTTCCCAGAAAAAAGTAAATAGACGTCGCCACATATTGTCTTATACTCTATTCTAATACATGACTACTAATTCAATAATCTATCAATTTAGATCTATAATTCATCAAAAGAGTTTTTTTATTTAAAGTTTCATTTTTCTGTCTTTTAGGTTATGAGTTCCACCCTTTTTTCTATCTAAAAAATGAATCAAATAAAAAAAAAGAGTTGGATTATTACTTATTTGATTTTCTAAATTTGGATAAAATGAAAAAGTCCATAATAAAAAAAGTGACCAGATTAACATGTCAACCATTATTATTACTGATCCATAAAATTCATATTTTAAAAAAGTTGGAGAAGATTTGCTTTTATGCTAAAGAAGTCAGTTTCCTCAGTTATTTCCAAAAAACAAGAAAAAAAAGAAGAAACCAAGGGATCCGTTGAATTTCAAGTAGTTAATTTCACTAAGCAAATCCGAAGACTTACTTCCCATTTGGAATTGCACAGAAAAGATTATTTATCGCAGAGAGGTCTAAAGAAAATTCTGGGAAAACGTCAACGACTGCTGGCTTATTTGTCAAAAAAAAATGGAATACGTTATAAAGAATTAATTGATCGATTGGATATTCGGGAACCAAAAATTCGTTAATTTAAAGAACTAAAATGCAATTTATTGTTTATTGGATCATGAATTTTGATGAATTTCTTTTTGTTTTCTGCAATTCCTATAAAAATGAATCAAGGAACAACCTATGAATGTACCAATTATAAGAAATGAACTTATGATAGTAAATATGGGACCTCACCACCCATCAATGCACGGCGTTCTTCGACTCATCATTACTCTAGATGGTGAAGATGTTGTTGACTGTGAACCAATATTGGGGTATTTACACAGAGGAATGGAAAAAATTGCAGAAAATCGAACAATTATACAATATTTACCTTATGTAACTCGTTGGGATTATTTGGCTACTATGTTCACTGAGGCCATAACCATAAATGCACCGGAACAGTTAGGGAATATTCAAGTACCTAAACGAGCCAGTTATATCAGAGTAATTATGTTAGAATTAAGTCGTATAGCTTCTCATTTATTATGGCTTGGCCCTTTTATGGCAGATATTGGTGCACAAACTCCCTTCTTCTACATTTTCCGAGAACGAGAATTAGTATATGATCTGTTCGAAGCTGCTACCGGTATGAGATTAATGCATAATTTTTTTCGTATCGGAGGAGTTGCCGCTGATTTACCGCATGGTTGGATAGATAAATGCATTGATTTCTGCGACTATTTTTTAACCGGAATTTCGGAATATCAAAAACTTATTACACGAAATCCCATTTTTTTAGAACGCGTTGAGGGAGTAGGGATTTTGAGTGGAGAAGAAGCATTAAATTGGGGTTTATCGGGTCCAATGCTACGAGCTTCCGGAATAGAATGGGATCTTCGTAAAGTTGATCATTATGAGTGTTATGACGAATTTGATTGGGAAGTCCAATGGCAAAAAGAAGGAGATTCATTAGCTCGTTATTTAGTAAGGATCAGTGAAATCGAGGAATCTATCAAAATTATTCAACAAGCTTTGGAAGGAATTCCGGGAGGACCCTCTGAGAATTTAGACATACGATGTTTTGATAAAGTAAGGGATTCCCAATGGAATGATTTTGATTATCGCTTCATTAGTAAAAAAGCCTCTCCTACTTTTGAATTGTCGAAACAAGAACTTTATGCGAGAGTCGAAGCCCCAAAAGGCGAATTGGGAATTTTTCTGCTAGGAGATGGGAAAATTTTTCCTTGGAGATGGAAAATTCGCCCACCGGGTTTTATCAATTTGCAAATTCTTCCTCAGTTAGTTAAAAGAATGAAATTGGCTGATATTATGACGATACTAGGTAGTATAGATATCATTATGGGAGAAGTTGATCGTTAAAATGATAATTGATACAACAGAAGTACAAGATATCAATGCTTTTTCAAAATGGGAATCCTTAAAAGAGGTGTATGAGAACATATGGATGCTTATTCCGATTTTGACTGTTATAGTGGGAATCACAATAGGTGTACTAGTAATTGTGTGGTTAGAAAGAGAAATAGCTGCGGGGCTACAACAACGTATTGGACCTGAATATGCTGGATCTTTTGGAATTCTCCAAGCTTTAGCAGATGGTACAAAACTACTTTTCAAAGAAAACCTTCTTCCAGCTAGAGGCGATACTTATTTATTCAATATCGGACCATCCATAGCAGTCATATCAATTTTATTAAGTTATTTAGTAATCCCTTTTGGCTATCATTTTGTTCTAGCCGATCTCAATATTGGTGTTTTTTTATGGATCGCCATTTCAAGTATTTCTCCGATTGGACTTCTTATGTCAGGATATGGATCGAATAATAAATATTCTTTTTTAGGTGGTTTACGGGCTGCTGCTCAATCGATTAGTTATGAAATACCATTAACTCTATGCGTGTTATCAATATCTCTACGTGCGCGTCGTTGAAACATTTTCCCTATTTTCCTTTTCTTTTCGTTACAAAGAAATTGCCTGAATTAAAGAAATCGCTTTATTTTTTTCTTCATTAACCCGACTGATGAACACAAGCAGATAGTTCTATGAGTGAAAGAAAACAGCTTCTAAATTTGCAGTAAAAATAGTAAGTCTCATTTCCTATGTATAAGGATTAAACATAAGTAAACATAAGTAATTCACACTGTTTATCCCAAGATCGGTTGATTGATCATCCTGACTTGAAGCGGGTTTAAAATAACAAACAACTTTATGGGTTTTTCACTATTGTTTGTATGTATTACCATAAGAGTGAGTTGAGAAAAAATGAGTGGGTGGTTAGAAATACCAAGGTACACAAAGGATTAGTAATAGAGATTATGCAAATTATACAAAAAAGCATTTCCGCATAAAAGGAAGACTCATTGGGGTTTTAAGTTGGTAGAAATGATCCGGTAGTACTTCCCACGATTCCGATCCAGAGTATGCCCCTATCCACTGAAAAAACTATCAGGAACGAAAGAATCCTTTTTGAAAAGACCCCCTTTTTTCCGTTTTTGAAAAAGAAGAAAACGAAGAATAGGAACGAACAAAATAGAAAGAGTGCAATTCCAATAAAAAAGAGTGATCTTTTTTATTCTTTCTTTAATATAGTTATATTCATAGGGATAAAAGCCCTGTAATAAGTGCTGAAGTAATGTAAAATGTAATTTTTTTTCGTAATCGAAAATGCTGGGTTGAAATATTTATATATTACTAAAAGGAGTATTTTATTGACGGATTAAGTTATTACTCAAAAAAATATTGAAATTTTTGAATTAAAGTAAAAGGAAAGGATGAGATTAATTCAGAAATACTTTTTTATAGCAGACGGAATTACATTGGACTAATTCGGGGCTTTTCAATATATTTTGACTCTATCTAGCATAAAAGTATATCACGTTAAATAATACTAACCTGGTCCTTAAATTTCTTTAGGCTCCTAGAGGAGCCGTATGAGGTGAAAATCTCATGTACGGTTCTGTAATAGCGATAGTAACAGTAATGTTATCACCGACTATGATTATCTAATAGTTCAAGTACAGTTGATATAGTTGAAGCACAGTCAAAATATGGTTTGTGGGGATGGAATTTGTGGCGTCAACCTATAGGTTTTATCATTTTTCTAATTTCTTCCCTAGCAGAATGTGAGAGGTTACCCTTCGATTTACCAGAAGCCGAAGAAGAATTAGTAGCAGGTTATCAAACAGAATATTCAGGTATCAAATTTGGTTTATTTTTTGTTGCGTCCTATCTAAATCTATTAGTTTCTTCATTTTTTGTAATAGTTCTTTACTTAGGCGGTTGGAATTTCTCTATTCCATATCTATTTATTCCTGAACTTTTTGAAAAAGCAGGAGGAGTCTTTGGAACAATCATTAGTATTTTGATTACATTAGTTAAAACTTATTTGTTTTTGTTCATTCCTATTACAACAAGATGGACTTTACCTAGGCTGAGAATGGACCAATTATTAAATCTTGGATGGAAATTTCTTTTACCTATTTCTCTCGGTAATTTATTATTAACAACTTCTTTCCAACTCCTTTCACTCTAACCACGCGAGTCTATATTTAGACTTATCTCAAACAAGAGAAGGAAACAACCATCAAATTATTCATAGCTATTCACGATATGTTCCCTATGGTAACTGGGTTCATCAATTATGGTCAACAAACAGTACGAGCTGCAAGGTACATCGGTCAAGGTTTTATGATTACTTTATCCCACGCAAATCGTTTACCTGTAACGATTCAATATCCTTATGAGAAATTGATTCCATCAGAACGTTTCCGTGGTCGAATTCACTTTGAATTTGATAAATGCATTGCTTGTGAGATATGTGTTCGCGTATGCCCTATAGATTTACCTATTGTTGATTGGAAACTACAAACTAGGATCCGAAAGAAACAATTGCTTAATTACAGTATTGATTTTGGAATCTGTATATTTTGTGGTAATTGCGTTGAGTATTGCCCCACAAATTGTTTATCAATGACTGAAGAATATGAGCTTTCTACATATGATCGTCACGAATTGAATTATAATCAAATTGCTTTGGGTCGTTTACCATTGGCATTAATTGACGATTACACAATTCGAACAATTTTGAATTCGCCTCAAATAAAAAATGGCTAAACCCCTTTTTAGGAAAAATTGAGAATTACTAATGTAATCTTTTGATCTAAAGTAAAAGTAAAGGAATTTTTTTTGAACTTCCGAATTGAACTTCAAAAAAAGAATGAGATTGGTCCAATTGTTGGACCTATATCAATACACATCTATTCTTTCAATTAAAAATCTATCCCGGATAATTTTACTTTTTCCTGGTCCGATCACTAAGGTCATGAAACATTTCTTTTTTTTTATTTCTTTTTTCTATTATATATAATGGATTTACCGGGACCAATACATGATTTTCTTTTAATCTTTCTGGGATCAGGTCTTATATTAGGAGGTCTAGGAGTAGTATTATTTACTAATCCAATTTATTCCGCCTTTTCATTGGGATTAGTTCTTGTTTGTATATCCTTATTCTATATGTCATCAAATTCCCATTTTATAGCTGCTGCCCAACTTCTTATTTATGTGGGAGCTATAAATGTTTTAATCATTTTTGCTGTGATGTTTATTAATGGTTCAGAATATTACAAAGATTTCCAGTTTTGGACTGTTGGAGATGGAGTTACTTCAGTGCTTTGTACAAGCATTTTTTTTTCACTAATTACTACTATTCCAGATACGTCATGGTACGGGATTATTTGGACTACAAGATCAAACCATATTATAGAACAGGATTTGATAAGTAATAGTCAACAAATTGGGATTCATTTATCAACAGATTTTTTTCTTCCATTTGAACTCATTTCACTAATTCTTTTATTTGCTTTGATAGGTGCAATTGCGGTAGCTCGTCAGTAATAAAGCTTTCGAACGTTCCTAAGACATGCTTTTCATTCAATCTATTACCTCTTCTCAATATTACTAATGTCCTTGTTCCGTGCTTTTTAAATTCTAGTCAATAGAAGAAGTTGAGTTGTTGTTCATATTGAAATGAATCAAGATTGATAAGGAGTCGGTCAATGATGCTCGAATATGTACTTATTTTGAGTGCCTATTTATTTTCTATCGGTATCTATGGATTGATCACGAGCCGAAATATGGTTAGAGCCCTTATGTGTCTTGAACTTATCCTAAATGCAGTTAATATAAACTTCGTAACATTTTCTGATTTTTTTGATAGCCGCCAATTAGTAGGAGATATTTTCTCCATTTTTGTCATAGCTATTGCAGCCGCTGAAGCAGCTATCGGACTAGCAATTATTTCCTCAATTTATCGTAATAGAAAATCAACTCGCACCAATCAAGCAAATTTGTTGAATAAATAATATGCATTCAAAAATGTGAATCTTTATCAACTCCAATAAAAACATTATTATTCAGTAAGTCCAATTAGAATTAGTATGTATGATATTAAATATAGGTTCATATTCCTGTTTATGAGGATGTACTAAATAAAAGTATCTTGACTCTTTTGCATAAGCTGATCCATAAATAAATTTTGTATAAAAATTTTGGTAAATCATTGATTCATCTGATATCTAAAGACATGCTTCATGTACAAGTTTATTAGATTGAAAATTTATGACGTTCAAACATTTAGATATTCAATGTCACATTCAGTAAAGATTTATGATACATGTATAGGATGTACTCAATGTGTTCGAGCCTGCCCCACAGATGTATTAGAAATGATACCGTGGGACGGGTGTAAAGCTAAACAAATAGCATCCGCTCCAAGAACAGAAGACTGTGTTGGTTGTAAACGATGTGAATCCGCCTGTCCAACGGATTTCTTGAGTGTTCGAGTTTATTTATGGCATGAAACAACTCGTAGCATGGGTCTAGCTTATTGATACGTTCAATAAAATAGCACTAATCCAGTTTTTACCGACAAAAACCCGTGCTTAAAATACTATATATTTTCCATTCCTTTTTTTTTAGTACGGGTGTTTTATGGTCTAAGTGTAGCTTATCTTTACCATGAACTTTTTTCCTTGGTTAACACTAATTGTAGCTTTTCCTATATCTGCAGGTTCTTTAATTTTCTTTCTCCCTCAGAAAGGAAATAAAATTATTAGGTGGTACACTATATGTATATGTATCTTAGAACTCCTTCTAATGACCTATGCATTCCGTTATCATTTTCGATTCGACGATCCTTTAATACAACTGGCAGAAGAGTATAAATGGATCCGCTTTTTTTCTTTTTACTGGCGATTAGGAATAGATGGACTTTCTATAGGACCCATTTTATTAACGGGATTTATTACTACTTTAGCGACTTTAGCGGCTTGGCCAGTTACTCGAGATTCACGATTTTTCCATTTCTTGATGTTAGCAATGTATAGTGGCCAAATAGGATCGTTTTCTTCCCGAGACCTTTTACTTTTTTTCATCATGTGGGAGTTAGAATTAATTCCTGTTTATTTACTTGTATCCTTATGGGGAGGAAAAAAACGTCTATATTCAGCTACCAAGTTTATTTTGTATACTGCAGGAGGTTCCATTTTTCTGTTAATGGGAGTTCTGGGTATGGGTTTATATGGTTACAATGCACCAACATTCAATTTTGAAATATTAGCTAATCAATCCTATCCTGTGGCATTGGAAATAATATTCTATATTTTATTTCTTATTACTTTTGCTGTCAAATTACCGATTTTACCCCTACATACCTGGTTACCCGACACCCACGGGGAAGCACATTACAGTACTTGTATGCTTCTAGCTGGAATTTTATTAAAAATGGGAGCATATGGGTTGGTTCGGATCAATATGGAATTATTACCTCACGCTCATTCGATATTTTCTCCATGGTTGATAATAGTGGGTACGATCCAAATAATCTATGCAGCGTTAACATCTCTTGGCCAACGTAATTTAAAAAAACGAATAGCCTATTCTTCTGTATCTCATATGGGTTTCATAATTATAGGAATTGGCTCTATTACTGATACAGGTCTCAACGGAGCTCTTTTACAAATAATCTCTCATGGCTTTATTGGTGCTGGGCTTTTTTTCTTGGCAGGAACGGGGTATGATCGAATACGTCTTGTTTATCTTGATGAAATGGGTGGGATAGCCATCTTAATGCCCAAAATATTCACGATGTTCAGTCTATTATCGATGGCTTCTCTTGCATTACCGGGCCTGAGTGGTTTTGTTGCGGAATTGATAGTTTTTTTTGGACTAATTACTAGTCAAAAATATCTTTTAATGACAAAAATACTAATTACTTGTGTAATGGGAATGGGAATGATATTAACTCCTATTTATTTATTATCTATGTTACGCCAGATGTTCTATGGCTACAAGCTATTTAATGTTCCAAATTCGTTTTTTTTTGATTCGGGACCGCGAGAATTATTTGTTTCGATCTCCATCTTGCTACCCATAATAGGTATTGGTATTTACCCAGATTTTGTTTTTTCATTATCAGTTGATAAGGTTCAAGGTATTTTATGTAAGTATTTTTTATCGATAATTTTTGTATAAAAAAATTTTGACTTATTAACTCATTAATAGCAAAAGAATTGTAACTGGATCTATTTAGATTTTGTGAGAGCCATTTGAATCAATACAATACTTGATTCAAACGGCTCTTGATGACTTCAACTAAGATTTCCTTAGATTTGTATTTATCTATGCCATTTTCTATCTCTAATCGGTAGGCCTTTTTTTATTCAAGGAGATGTTAATTGAAATGAACCATAACTATGTAGCCCTATTCCTAAGAGATTGACCCCAAAATAGCATATCCAAATTATAAAAAAGCCCATAGAAGCTACAATTGCAGAATTTGCAACTTTCATATTTGTATTTGTTCGAGTATGTAAATAAATCGCAAATAGAGTCCACGTAATAAAGGCCCAAGTTTCTTTTGGGTCCCAATTCCAATATGATCCCCAGGCCTCATTAGCCCAGACTGCTCCGGAAAGAAGTCCTATAGTTAAAAAGATAAACCCTAGACTAATAACACGATAACTCCAATGATCTAATTGTTGAATGAATTGGGATCGGTAATAATTTTTAGCAGAATCAAAGAAGGTGCTTGGTAAAACATTCCTTCTTTGATTCATGTATTGCATCTGACCAAAGTAAAATAACTCAGTAAAAAAAAAATGGCTGTTAGCAAAAAATGGGATATCTTTTCTAAATGTAATGACTAGAAGAGATACTGATAATAATGATCCACATAAAAGAGCTGCATAACCCAATAACATCATACTTACATGCATCATTAACCACTGGGATTGGAGAGCAGGTACTAATATTGTGGATTGATGCATTTCAGTTAACAGACTTGAAATAGCAAATCCTTGAGTAAAAAGAGCACTTGGTGCAGTGATTACGCATAAGTTTTTTTTTTTTAAATATGGAAACATATGAATAATCGATAAACTCCAAGAAAGGAAAATTAATGATTCACATAAATCACTTAATGGAAAATGTTGTGAATAAACCCAACGGATAATTAATAATCCTGTTATACAGAAAAAAATAGCTATTAGACCTCTTTCAGACGAATTAGAGAGTCCTATCATTTCATCGACTACTAAGCTTATGAAATAAATTGTAATTACAATTGAAACAAGGGAAAAAGAAATATGAGTTAATATATGTTCTACAGTAAAAAATATCATAGCAATTTTAAAAATTAAAAATTTTAAAAATAAAGTATCGGAATTGAATTCATTATAGGACTTATTGTATCTCTTTTAGACTTAGTGTATTTCTTTTAGAAGAGAATGTGCCGCCACTCGGATTCGAACCGAGATGCTCAAGCACTGCTTCCTAAGAGCAGCGTGTCTACCAATTTCACCATAGCGGCTTACTTAAAATGATAATAAGCTATTATTATTCAAGTGTCGAGATTTAATGAGTTAATTAAATGTTCTGAGCTTTTTTTAATAAATGCTCAAATTCTTCAACTTAATAAACTTAGTAGTGAGGTTTTTTCAGGTCTTTTATGCTCTCCATTGTTGTATTTGTAACTAAAAGGTGCTACCTCCTATCTTACGAAATCATAAAAAAAGATTGTGCGAAAGTTAAAGGTGTAGATGGGGGAAATCAAAATCCCCACCAGAGAGAAGGTTTCAACGAGTTTATTTTGAGTATGTTTTATCATTTCCGAGGTGGGGATTTTGATTTCGCAACAAAATGCTTTTAGGATTTTTTATACCATATAGACTAGTCAATTTGTAGTCCTATTTTACACTAAATTAGTATTTGTCCTATTCCCATTATTGGAATCGTTTATTATTTAGGTGTCGGTACAACAAACCTTTTTGAATTACCAGTAGAAAGGGATTTGGCTAATGAAAAGGCTTTTAACGCTGCCCAATACCCCTTTCTTTTCCACAAACTTTTATGAATACGCTTTTTTGCCAGAGAAGTACGTTTTTTTGGAACTGCCATTCAAAATTTAAGAGGTTTTTCAATAATATCGTTGGATGTGAAAGACATCTATTGTTCAAAACGAATTCTTCTTCATTATCTATCTATCCATAGATGATACGCTACTAACCTCATAAAAAAATCAATCATAGGTATATTAAAATGACAAAAAATCTTATAGGTGAAAAGATAGGTTTAAGTTACTAAAATGAAAAAAGAAGCAGCTTCTATTTCTATCTCAATTTCTTTTAGGCATTTATACATGGAATCAAATTAATTTAATTTATGAACCCAACTTTGATCTAAAAATTAATGTAAATATCCAGTTTCTTATTAAGTTTCTTATTAATTGTCCAAATTCAAAGAAAGAATATACATAATTTTCATTTTTCTTTTATTTTAAAACGAAGTATTCCGTTTTCACAAATAAGTTCCCTATGTTATTTGACCAATTTGCACTTCTTGATTTGCATATTTGATTTGAAGTATTGAACTGAGAATAATTCAGAATACAAATTTTTTAGTTCTTACCTATCTTAATTTTTTTTTTTACAATTAGATAGGATCTGGTGAATGAGAAAGCATTTTGAAAGAAAAAAATTTTTTATGGAACATACAGATCAATATGCATGGATCATACCTTTCCTTCCACTTCCAGTTCCTATGGTAATAGGACTAGGGCTTATCTTTTTTCCGACGGCAACAAAAAGTCTTCGACGTATGTGGTCTTTTCCTAGTGTTTTCTTGTTAAGTATAGTTATGATTTTTTCAGCCGACCTAGCTATTCAACTAATAAATAGAAGTTCTATTTATCAATATATATCGTCTTGGACCATCAATAATGATTTTTCTTTAGAGTTTGGCTATTTGATCGATCCACTTACTTCTATTATGCCAATATTAATCACTACTATCGGAGTTATGGTTCTTATTTATAGTGATAATTATATGTTTCATGATCAAGGATACTTGAGATTTTTTGCTTATATGAGCTTTTTCAATGCATCCATGTTGGGATTAGTTACCAGTTCGAATTTGATACAAATTTATCTTTTTTGGGAATTTGTTGGAATGTGTTCTTATCTATTAATAGGTTTTTGGTTTACACGACCCCTTGCCGCAAATGCTTGCCAAAAAGCATTTGTGACTAACCGTATCGGGGATTTTGGTTTATTATTAGGAATTTTAGGTCTTTATTGGCTAACAGGTAGTTTCGAATTTCGAGACTTGTTCGAAATATTCAATAACGTAATTTCTACTAATGAGGTGCATTTGGTATTTGGAACTTTATGTGTCTTCCTATTATTTTCTGGTGCAGTTGCTAAATCTGCTCAATTTCCCCTTCATGTATGGTTACCCGATGCTATGGAGGGTCCTACTCCTATTTCAGCTCTTATCCATGCTGCTACTATGGTGGCAGCGGGAATCTTTCTTGTAGCTCGCCTTTTTCCCCTTTTCCTAGTGATACCTTCTATAATGAATTTTATATCTTTGCTAAGTATAATAACCATATTATTAGGAGCTACTTTAGCTCTTGCTCAAAACGATATTAAAAGAAGTTTAGCCTATTCTACAATGTCTCAATTGGGGTATATGATGTTAGCTTTAGGTATGGGGTCTTATCGAACGGCTTTGTTTCATTTGATTACTCATGCTTATTCGAAAGCATTATTGTTTTTAGGATCCGGATCCATTATTCATTCAATGGAGCCTATTGTTGGATATTCTCCAAATAAAAGTCAAAATATGGTTTTTATGGGTGGTTTAATAAAATATATGCCAATTACAAAAACTGCTTTTTTTTTAGGTACACTTTCTCTATGTGGTATTCCACCTCTTGCTTGTTTTTGGTCCAAAGATGAAATTCTTAATGATAGTTGGTTATATTCACAGATTGTTGGAATACTAGCTTGCTCCACGGCCGGATTAACTGCATTTTATATGTTTCGAATCTATTTATTAACTTTTGAAGGACATTTAAACATTAACTTTCAAAATTATAGTGGAAAAACAAGTAGTTTGCCCTATTCCATATCTTTATGGGGTAAAGAAAGAAAAAAAACGAAAAAAAAACAAATGAGTTTATTAACGTTATTACCAATCAATAATAATGCTAATACTTCTTTTCTTTCGACAAACACATGTCGAATTAATAATAATGTAACCCGACCCTTTATGACTCTTACCCATTTTGATAGTACAAAGACATTATCCTATCCTCATGAAGTAGATAATACTATGTTATTCCCGCTGCTTCTATTGGTTTTATTTACTTTTGTTGTTGGATTCATCGGGATTCCTTTCACTCAAGAAGGAAAAGATTTGGATATATTATCCAAATGGTTAAATTCATCTATAAATCTTTTACATAAAAATTTTTCGAATTCTTTTGATTGGTATGAATTTGTTACAAATGCAACTTTTTCCGTCAGTATAGCCTTTTTTGGAATATTTATCGCTTTTCTTTTATATAAACCTGTTTATTCATCTTTCAAAAATTTGAATTTAATTAATTCATTAAAAATAAAAATTCCTCTGAAACTTGTATTTTTAGGAGAAAAAATAATAAATAGCCTATATACTTGGTCATATAATCGTGGTTACATAGATTTTTTTTATAAAACATTTTTAACTACTAGGATACAAGGATTAGCTGAATTTGCTCATTTTTTTGATAGGCGGATAGTTGATGGAATTACGAATGGAGTTGGTATTCTAAGTTTCTTTATAGGGGAAGTACTAAAATATATAGGTAATGGACGGATTTCTTCTTATCTTTTCTTATATTTATTGTATTTACTAATTTATTTTCTTGTTTTTTAAGTATTTCTAACTTCGAAGTTTCTTGATTCCCATACAGATAATAAGTTTCATAAACTGGGCTATTTTGATAGCATGTCTCTTTAAAGTGAAAGTGAAATTCATCCTTTGTTTTTTCTTTTCCGTTCACTCGGATCTCTTCCGTTTCATCGATTTTGTCCGGATCCTCCTTTTCTTCCGAAAAAAGGGAAGGAGAAGGGTCTTCTTCGGTGGATCCCTCTTGTTCCTCTTTAGTCCACTTCGTTTCGGAAGTTTTTTCTATTTCTACATCTGTTTCTTCTCTGCTTTCCCCCCTTTCTTCCGTTACTGAGGTTTCTTTGAGAACCATGGATGACGGTATTCTGCCTAAATAGTAGACACAGGTAATAAATAAGAAAATACTAAAGATTCGAGCCATAGAATTTATCACTTCTGACACAAGGTACTTATTAGATCGAATAAGTACATTAGATCTAATAGAGTGATTTTGCCGTATCCAGACTAATACCAACCCAACCCATTTCATGAATAAAACGTGACCAATTAACCAACCAACAAAACTACTTGTTACAAATAACATCTTGTTGTTGCATCGAAACATATAAATGTTGACTAATCTGGCTAACATTGAACTT